CTTCGGATCCGTTTGTGAAAGAGTAGAGTGAATGAGAAAGAAAGATAGTGAATTTTGTTTGAACCACTGATGAAAAAAAAAGAGGATAAATAGTTAGGAAGTAAAATGAACTTTTTGTTGGGGATAGAGGGACTTGAACCCTCACGATTTCTAAAGTCGACGGATTTTCCTCTTACTATAAATTTCATTGTTGTCGGTATTGACATGTAGAACGGGACTCTCTCTTTATTCTCGTCCGATTAATCCGTTTTTCAAAAGATCTATCAAACTCTGGAATGAATGATTTGATCACTGAATATTTGATTCTTCCTTCAACTTCGATTGGAATGGATTCACAATAACTCTGAATTTTTTCTTTCATATTCATATATATATATATATTCGATAGATTCGGGTCGTGATTAATCGTTTGATATGTTAGTATGTATACGTACGTATTAGATATATTATATAAGGCCGTCCTTTCTGTAATTTCGATAGAGGAATTCCAGCTACCAACACAACGTAGTCAACTCCATTCGTTAGAACAGCTTCCATTGAGTCTCTGCACCTATCCTTTTTTATTCTAGTTTTATAAACCCTTGTTTTCTCAAAATAAAGATTTGGCTCAGGATTGCCCATTTTTAATTCCAGGGTTTCTCTGAATTTGGAAGTTACCACTTAGTAGGTTTCCATACCAAGGCTCAATCCAATCAAGTCCGTAGCGTCTACCAATTTCGCCATATCCCCTTTTGATTTGAGACCAAGATCCTGTTGGAATTCCACCCATCTCTTTCATTTATTTTGGAACCGTTGAATTCATTAGATAATGATTCCCATATCGAAAAAGTGTATGCTGCTATTTGATTTTTTTGGCGATCCTCTATCAGTTTATTTCTATTGGATAAACCTTGTTTCAATCAGAAATGATTCTATCATTGATGTATCCGCAATTCAATATGGATAGATATATCCCATATATATATATGTTTCTCCCTCCCTTTCTTTTTTACAGTGCGATTTTGAATACTGGAACGGTCGATATTCATTCTTCTTTTTTTTTTCGTCCTATCTCTTCCTTTTCCGAATGAAACCAGAAGAATGTCTCATTCTAATTTGGATTGTATCTTTATCCTTATCTTATCTTTTCTTAGGACCGATCCGCTCGCTATACGCTATAATTATAGCTATAACTGCTTTACTTTAAGAAATAAATAAATTTTATATTAAGAAATAATTAGATTTTTTATAATCATAATTTATAATTTTTAATTCTCATTAAATATATACATATTCATTAACATATATATACATATTAAAAAATATAAATATAATGTATAAATATATAAATAAAATGTATAAAATGCATAAAAAATAAAAAAAGAATAGAATGTATAAATAATAATTAATGTAATTAATAATATTATAATAATAAWGTTATAACTAATATATCTAATGATATATATAATGATATAGATATAACAATAGAACTATGAACTATATAGTTCATATTAAATTAATAGCTAATAGCCCTAAGCTAAGATCCAGCAGTTTCCTGAATTCCTATACACTATTTCTATTTGTTATACTATTTCTATTTCTGTTATGTGAGCCCGCTTAGCTCAGAGGTTAGAGCATCGCATTTGTAATGCGATGGTCATCGGTTCGATTCCGATAGCTGGCTTTTTTTTTTTCTCTATCGATTTTTCCATGATTGATAATCTCTCCTTTTCTCAAAATGTTGGATCACCGATCTATTATGTCGTGGTAACTTGTAACTATGAATAAAAAATGGATTGGAGCAATTAGATCTCTACAGAACAAATCATAAAACGGAGCCTCAACTTCCTATATATACATATACAAAAAATCCGGATATTAATGGAATTCATTTCATTCTACTTTGTAATACTTCAGTAAATTTAGCTTTGCTTTGTTTATCCTTTAGTTCAGTCTTAATTTAAGATTTATTCTGTAAAATGAAATTTCAATAAAATAAAAAAAGGAGTCTTTATGTCTCGTTATCGAGGACCTCGTTTCAAAAAAATACGCCGTCTGGGGACTTTACCAGGACTAACTAGTAAAAGACCTAAATCCGGAAGTGATCTTAAAACCCAATTGCGTTCTGGGAAAAGATCGCAATATCGTATTCGTCTAGAAGAAAAACAGAAATTGCGTTTTCATTATGGTCTGACGGAGCGACAATTAGTTAGATATGTACATATCGCTGGAAAAGCCAAAGGGTCAACAGGTCAGGTTTTACTACAACTACTTGAGATGCGTTTGGATAACATCCTTTTTCGATTGGGTATGGCTTCGACCATTCCTGGAGCTAGGCAATTAGTTAACCATAGACATATTTTAGTTAATGGTCATATAGTGGATATACCAAGTTATCGTTGCAAACCCCGAGATATTATTACTACGAAGGATAAACAAAGATCGAAAGCTCTGATTCAAAATTATATTGCTTCACCCCCCCCCGAGGAATTGCCAAAACATTTGACTATTGACTCATTCC